CATTGGTGAATACAACCAAATATCATTAATAATTTCATCTTTGGACCAAAAACAAGCAAAGGGTGGAATACCACAAAGAGAAAGTGTACCCACTAAAAAAGCAGTTTTTGTAATTGGTACATGTTTTGTTAAACCGCCCATAAGAACCATATTTTGACTTTTATCTGGAGAATATCCAACAATAATTTCCATTGAATGAATAATCGATCCAGATCCTAAAAACAACAATGCTTTTGAATAAGCATGAGTAATCAAATGAAATAAAGCGGCTCGATAAGAACCCATACCTAGAGCTAACATCATATAACCCAATTGAGACATTGTAGAATAAGCCAAACCTCTCTTAATATCCGTTTGAGCAAGAGCTAAAGTAGCCCCTAATACTACCGTTATTATACCTATCAAAGCTATTCCATTCATTATGGAAGGTAGAACTATGAAAAGAGGAAGAAACCGGGCTACAAGAAAAATTCCCGCCGCTACCATAGTAGCAGCATGTATAAGAGCCGAAATAGGGGTAGGACCTTCCATAGCATCCGGTAACCATACATGAAGGGGAAATTGGGCAGATTTAGCAACGGAACCGGCAAATAATAGGAAGGCACACAAAGTAATAAATAAAAGATTTACCTCATTATTCGAAATCAAGTTTTTGAATATTTCAAACAAATCCCGAAATTCCAAACTACCCGTTATCCAGTAAAGACCTAAAATTCCTAATAATAAACCAAAATCTCCTACACGATTAGTTATAAACGCTTTTTGACAAGCATTTGCCGCGATAGGGCGTGTGAACCAAAAACCTATTAAAAAATAGGAACACATTCCAACGAATTCCCAAAAGATATAAATTTGTATCAAATTCGAACTGGTAACCAATCCCAACATTGAAGTATTAAAAAAACTCATATAAGCAAAAAATCTCCAATATCCTTGATCATGAGACATATAATTGTCACTATAAATAAGAACCAAAATTCCAACAGTAGTGATTAATATTGACATAATAGAAGTAAGTGAATCAATCAAGTGGCCAAACTCTAAAGAAAGATCATTATTGATAGTCCAAGACCATACATATTGATAGATAGAACTGGTATTTATTTGATGAATAGACAAATCGATCGAAAAAATCATAACTATACTTAACAATAAAACACTAGGAAAAGCCCACACACGACGAAGATTTTTTGTTGCCGTCGGAAAAAGGAGAAGTCCCATTCCTATTAACATAGGAACAAAAAGTGGAATGAAAGGTATAATCCACGAATATTGATATGTATATTCCATACAAAAAAATAAAAAAAATCTTTTTCTTCTTAATCTTAATGAGTTTTGTTTCTTATTCGCCGGTTTTAGCTCGTTTGAAAGGTTCAGTTAATAAAAGAAAAATTAAGATATGCAAAACTTAAACCGAATTCTCTATTCTTAATTATTTTGAATCTTTGTACAATAACTTCAATCCAATATTGCAAAGCACGAAGTGAAAATGAGTCAAATGATATGACTAAATTCTTAGTAAAAAATAAAGTTTCTTTTTTGGTTTTTTTAGTTAGTAATATTAATAAAAAATAGAAATATTTATAAAATATAAAAAAGAAAATATATTATTATATAAAATATATTATTATATATTAACAATAATTTACACCTCATAGAGTTAGAGTGAATAGAAAAAATTACACCAAAAAATTAGTTTATTTTGATATGAATCCCTCAATAAAATAAAAATTTATTGAGTTTGTTTATTCCGAAAAATTTTCGTTCATTTTGGAACTAATTGATTATTTCCCGTTACAATAAAAGACATCTAAGTTTGTAAAAAAGATTATTATATTCAAGAGTTTACTTTACATAGCAGAGAAAAAGTAAGATACATTATTTTTTTAAAAAATCATGTATCTTTTAATAGATTAACGACCGGTCTGATTAAATTTTCAAATGGAAATTAGGCACACTCTTTCTTCGAGCGTGAGCAATTCATTTTTAAGCAGGATAAGATAAGGGTTGGTTTCTTAAACTTTTTCGATTTATTTTATTCGATGTATAAATGGAGTACGACGAAAATAGACAGAGATATAACCAGACAGACAGTCTTCTTTTTTTTTGTAAGAATTACATAAAATATTACTAGGAATAAAAAACAAAAAGACTATAAGACTATGTGATTTTTACATAATATTTACATATTAAGGGAATGTAACCTAGAAAAAAAAGTGGATAGATATAGGTCTAATTAAATTAAAGAACAATTCATTTTGAACAATAGATGTCTTTCACATGAACTATAGTAATGAAAAAACTAGTATAATTTTTTGAATGGCAGTTCCAAAAAAACGTACTTCTATATCAAAAAAACGGATTCGTAAAAAGATTTGGAAAAAAAAGGGATATTGGACAGCATTGAAATCTTTTTCGTTAGCCACATCTCTTTCTACAGGGAACTCAAAAAGCTTTTTTGTGCAACAAATACAAATATTGGAGTAATCTCTGAATTTTGCCGGACTCGAAGAATAGACTAATCTCGTTTATTCTTTTCCAATTTTATTTCGTTTTTCTATAGATATATAATTTTTTCTTTTTCTATAGATATAGATTTCGAATCGATTTCTTTATAGATATCTCTATTATATATAGAAAGAATGGTTATATTATTATATATAGAAAGAATGGTTATATTCTAGATATAAAGAATGGTACTGGTTTTTGAAACAACAAAAAAAGAATAAACATAACAAAATTTCAACTTTTTGAAGTATGTTTTCTCATTTTTGGAATGAAGAGTTTAATTTTCCCCATCGACCGAATAATCAATAACAAATTTTTTTGTCTTGTTTTTTTAGTATTAGTATACTAAATTAGTATACTAAGTAGATAGAAAATCTTTAGTAATAAAGTCAAAAAAATAAATGAAATGAGACACATTATTGGGCATTGGAACTAATTGATTTCAAACTTGTTTTTGTAAATTTTGGAAGTACTTTATTATATTCTCTAAATTACTATCACTAACGATATTAACTAGCTATCATATTAACTAGCTATATATATTTATATTATATATATATACCCTTTATATATATATACCCTCTTTTTTTAACCCAATTGAAAAGTCACCCTTCCCTTTTTTGGTTTATTGGAAATAAAAATTTCCAAATTGAAATGCTCCAAGATGGATCTTAAAATAAAAGAGGGTACAATTACGATCGAAATCAAAAGTCTTTTTTATCTGATATCTTAATAATTTTTTTTAATTGGTTTTCGAAATATTAACTTAAATATTAACTTTTCGACACAACAAAAATTCTAATGATTAATACAAAGCTATGCAAATGTTTATTTATATAAATTCTTGGAATAGAGTGCTAACTAAATTTGTGATTCATAAAAATAGTATTTTTCTTTCAAATGCATATTTTTTATTTATTTTATTTAATTATTAAAAAAAAATGAATCATTTAAAAACACAAATGACAAAGCAAATTTTTTGTTTCAGAGGTTGAAGTCAGAACTGTATAGATCTAGTTACAACGGTGCCATTTTCAGAAAGGATAAACTATGAAAAACCCCACTCCCATTACTAACTTAACTTCAAAAAAATTGACACTCAAAACTAAAAACGAATGATAATAAGAATTCTTATTGTAATTGGAATATTCAAATCTTCAAAAAAGAAAAATTTTTTAATGTTTCGATTTTTATGTTTAATAAACAAATATTGTATTGCATTTGAATTGACTCTTTCAATCTCGACGATGTAATAAAAATAGATTATTATGATTTCGAGCAAGCCGCTATGGTGAAATCGGTAGACACGCTGCTCTTAGGAAGCAGTGCTAGAGCATCTCGGTTCGAGTCCGAGTGGCGGCATGGCATCTTATCTTCGAAAAGAGTAAGTCCTAGAATGAATTCCATTCCCGATTTCCATTCCTATAATTAGTGGACCCTTTTTTATTTATGATATTTTCAACTTTAGAGCATATATTAACTCATATATCATTTTCGGTCGTATCAATTGTAATTGCAATTCATTTGATAAACTTATCACTCAATGGAATCGTAGGACTATATGATTCGTTGGGAAAAGGCATGATAGTAACTTTTTTCTGTATAACAGGATTATTAGTTACTCGTTGGATTTTTTCGGAGCATTTACCATTAAGTGATTTATATGAATCATTAATCTTTCTTTCATGGAGTTTTTCCATTTTTAATATGATTCCGTCTTTTACTTTTAAAAAACATAAAAACCATTTAAGCACAATAATCGCACCAAGTGTTATTTTGACCCAAGGCTTTGCTACTTCGGGTCTTTTAATCAAAATGCATCAATCCACAATATTAGTACCCGCTCTCCAATCCCATTGGTTAATGATGCATGTAAGTATGATGGTATTGGGCTATGCAGCTCTTTTATGTGGCTCATTATTATCAGTAGCTCTTTTAGTCATTACATTTCGAAAAGTCATAAGGATTATTGGTAATAGCAATAATTTTTCTTTTTTAAATGAGTCATTTTCTTTTGCCGAGATCAAATACCTGAACAAGAGAAATAATATTTTACGAAACACTTCGTTTCTTTCTTTTCGAAATTCTTACAGATCTCAATTTATTCAACAATTGGATCGTTGGAGTCATCGTATTATTAGTCTAGGGTTTATCTTTTTAACCATAGGTATTCTTTCGGGAGCAGTATGGGCTAATGAGGCATGGGGATCCTATTGGAATTGGGATCCAAAGGAAACTTGGGCGTTTATTACTTGGACAATATTCGCGATTTTTTTACATACTAGAAAAAAATTGGAAGGGGTAAATTCTTCAATAGTAGCCTCTATGGGCTTTCTTATAATTTGGGTATGTTATTTTGGGATCAATCTATTAGGAATAGGATTACATAGTTATGGTTCATTTACATCAAATTGATGTTTAAGTGAATTGAATAAAGAAGGGGTCTGACAAATACAAACGACAAATACAAACATAGTAAGCATATAATAAAACTTCACATAAACCGTCGATAACCCCTTAGAATCCACTAATGTAGTGATTCAAGGGGTTCTCCCAACCATCAAAGATATCTGGTTACAATTCCTTTTTTAAGTTAAGATGATAGAAGAAAAAGATTTATTTTTTCATTGTATAATGGACACTATTAAATAAAAAAAAAGAGCAAGAAATCTTTTTTTTTATTTCATGAAAACTATCTATAAAAAATTCGATAGAATAGCTTCGACCTTGTCAACTGATAATGATAAAATAAAATCCGGATAAATACCAATACCTATTACAGGTAAAAGGATCGAAATCGAAATAAATAACTCTCGCGGCCCAGAATCAAAAAAATAAGAGTTTGGTGTATTAAAAATAAAAAGCGTGTATCCATAGAACATCTGGCGTAACATAGATAATGAATAAATAGGAGTTAATATCATTCCAGTGGCCGTTACAAAAGTAATTAGTATTTTTGTCATTAAAAGATATTTTTGACTCGTAATTATTCCAAAAAATACTATCAATTCTGCAACAAAACCGCTCATGCCTGGCAATGCAAGGGAAGCCATCGATAAGATACTGAACACCGTGAATATTTTTGGCAGTGGGATAGCCATTCCACCCATTTCGTCGAGATAAAGAAGACGTATTCTATCATAACCCGTTCCTGCCAAGAAAAAAAGCGCAGTGCCAATAAACCCATGCGAGATTATTTGAAAAATGGCTCCATTGAGTCCCGTATCGCTTATCGAACCAATTCCTATAATTATGAAACCCATATGAGATACAGAGGAATAAGCTATTCTTTTTTTAAAATTACGTTGACCAAGAGATGTTGAAGCGGCATAGATTATTTGAATTGCGCCTAATATCATTAACCCGGGAGAGAATATAGAATGAGCGTGGGGGAATAATTCCATATTAATTCGAACCAATCCATACGCTCCCATTTTTAATAAAATTCCGGCTAAAAGCATACAAGTACTGTAATGTGCTTCTCCATGGGTGTCTGGTAACCATGTATGTAAGGGTATAATCGGCGATTTTACAGCAAAAGCAATAAGAAATCCAATATAGAATATTATTTCCAGTGCCAAAGGATATGATTGATTAGCTGATGTTTCCAAATTTAATGCTGGTTCATTGGAACCATATAAACCGATACCTAGAACTCCCATTAATAAAAAAACGGAACTTCCTGCAGTGTACAAAATGAACTTTGTAGCTGAATACAAACGTTTCTTTCCCCCCCACATGGATAAAAGTAGATAAACAGGAATTAATTCTACTTCCCACATGATGAAAAAAAGTAAAATGTCTCGAGAAGAAAATGATCCTATTTGACCGCTATACATTGCTAACATCAGAAAATGGAATAATTTGGATTCTCGAGTAACCGGCTGAGCCGCCAAAGTCGCTAAAGTGGTGATAAATCCCGTGAGTAAAATCGGTCCGATAGAGAGTCCATCTATTCCGAATCTCCAATAAAAATCAAAAAAATTTATCCATTTATAATTCTCCGTCAGTTGCATTAATGGATCGTCCAATTCGAAATGATAACAGAATGCATAGGTTGTTAGAAGGAGATCTATTAAGCATATACAAATAGTATACCAGCGAATTACCTTATTTCCTCTATGAGGAAATAAGAAGATTAAGGAACCCGCGGATATTGGCAAAACGACAATTATTGTTAACCAAGGAAAAAAATTCGTGGTAAAAATAAGATACACTTGGGCCAGAAAACCCGTGCTCAAAACATAAAAATAAAAAGTCGTTTTGAGCACGGGTTTTTGTCAGTAAAAAAACGTATTCGTATGGGGTTTTTTGAAACGTATCAATCAATAAGCTAGACCCATGCTTCTAGTTGTTTCATGCCATAAATAAACTCGAACACTCAAGAAATCCGTCGGACAGGCAGATTCACATCTTTTACAGCCGACACAATCCTCTGTTCTTGGAGCAGAAGCAATTTGCTTAGCTTTACATCCGTCCCAAGGTATCATTTCTAATACATCTGTCGGACAAGCTCGGACACATTGAGTACATCCTATACAGGTATCATAAATCTTTACTGAATGTGACATTGGGTCTATTATTTTTTGAACATCAGAAATTTTCGATCTAGTAAAACTTTTAAATGAATCATATATTTAGACACCAGATGAATCAACGATTTACCAGACGTTTTCCAATCAATCTACTTCTGGATCAAGTTCCTAAAAGAGGGCCAAGATACTTTGATTTCTTACGTTTTCGCAAACATGATCATACGTTATGTATCATACATGTTAATTGCGAATTGATGAATATTCATATTATACTTTTAATATTCTATAATGTTTATGATTAATACTATTTTTTTTTTATTCATTTATTTATTCAACAAATTCGATTGATTGATACGAATTGATTTTCTGTTACGATAAATTGATGAAACAATAGCTGGTCCGATAGCTGCTTCAGCGGCTGCAATAGCTATAACAAAAATGGAAAAAATATTTCCTTTTAATTGACGACTATCAAAAAAATCAGAAAATGTTACGAAATTTATATTAACCGCATTCAGTATAAGTTCAAGACACATAAGGGCTCTAACCATATTTTGGCTCGTGATCAATCCATAGATACCGATAGAAAATAAAAAGGCACTCAAAAAAAGTACATGTTCGAGCATCATTGACCAACTCCTTAAAAATTTCGATTCATTTCAATATGAACAACAATTCAATCAACGGATTCCATTGACTAGAGAATCGAACAAAACCAAAAGAATACATTAAATCGAATAAAAAAATGATTTGAAACAGACTTTCCCTTTCACATATAATTGAAAGGAAATGGATGGGATAAGATAGAGCAAAATGGAATTTGAATTGCTGTTGATAGTTCTAAAGATTTTTTACTGTCGGGCCACGACAATTGCACCTATCAAAGCAGCTAAAAGAATTATTGAAATGAGTTCAAATGGAAGAAAAAAATCTGTTGATAAATGAATTCCAATTTGTTGACTATTACTTATCAAATCTTGTTCGATAATCTGATTTGATCTTGTAGTCCAAATAATCCCGGACCATGATGTATCTGGAATAGTAGTCATTAGTGAAACAAAAATACTTATACAAACCAACAAAGTAACTCCGTCCCCAACGGTCCAAAAATTTAAATTGTGGGAATATTCTGAACCTTTCATGAACATCACAGCAAATATGATTAAAACATTTATAGCTCCTACGTAAATAAGTAGCTGTGCCGCAGCTACAAAATGGGAGTTTGATAAAATATAGAATAAAGATATACAAACAAGAACCAGTCCCAACGAAAAGGCAGAAAAAATTGGGTTGGTAAATAATACTACTCCTATACTTCCTAATACAAGAACTGATCCTAGAAAGACTAAAAGAAAATCATGTATCGGTTCAGGCAAATCCATTATATGGAAAATAAGAAATAAAAAAATCGAAATTTCATGACCTTTTTGATTTTGATACGACCAGGAAAAAAATTTTTATACTAAATTACTAATTGAATTAACTCCTAAGGAGTGTGAGTTGATATAGGTACAGTTCTAGGAAGAATCTCATTCTTTATACGAAAGAGTAGTTAGAAGCTATACTCTATACTCTCTCTCTCTCTATATATATATAGTATATATTGATTCTATAATTCCATTTTTGGTTTTGGAAAAAATTACAAATCGATTTAAATTTCGAGATTATTATAATAATATTTATTCTATCTATCTATCTATATTTATTTATATTTATTTAATTTTTTACTATTTTAATATTTTTTTAATATTTTCTTCCTATACTATTTACTATCTATACTATTTACTATTGATTTGATATATTTTAAATATATCATTATTTTATATCATTATTTATATGATTTCATTTTTAAAATTCTATAGAATCCATTAGATTATTTAGATTCTTTTTTATTTTCTTATATATATATAAAATTTTCTTATATATATATAAATTTTATATAATTAAAATTTATATAATTTTTTTATGATTATTTTCTTTTTATTTGAATTGAGGCGAGTTTAAAATTGTTCGAATTGTATAATCGTCAATTACTGACATTGGTAAACGTCCCAAAGCAATTTGATTATAATTCAATTCGTGACGATCATAAGTCGAAAGTTCATATTCTTCAGTCATTGATAAACAATTTGTTGGACAATACTCAACGCAATTACCACAAAATATACAGATCCCGAAATCAATACTGTAATTAAGCAATCGTTTCTTTCGAATAGAAGTTTCCAGTTTCCAATCAACAACAGGTAGATCTATAGGACATACACGAACACATACTTCACAAGCAATGCATTTATCAAATTCAAAATGGATTCGACCGCGGAAACGCTCCGATGTGATTAATTTTTCATAAGGATATTGAATAGTTACAGGGAAACGATTTGCGTGGGATAGGGTAATCATAAAACTTTGACCAATGTACATTGCAGCTCGTACTGTTTGTTGACCATAATTCATGAACCCAGTTACCATAAGGAACATATCGTGAATATCTATGAATAACTTTATTTTGTTTCTTTCTCTTGTTTGAGACAAGTTATCAATATAGAATATTCATTTTTTACAGTGAAAGCAGTTGAGACGAAGTTGTTAATAATAGATTACCGAGAGAAATAGGTAAAAGAAATTTCCATCCAAGATTTAATAATTGGTCCATTCTTAGCCTAGGTAAAGTCCATCTTGTTGTGATAGAAATGAACAAGAAGAAATAAGTTTTAGCTAATGTAATAAAGATACCAATTGTAGTTCCAAAAACTCCACACACTTTATTTATTTCAAAAAGTTCAGAAATGAATATGTACGGGGTAGGGGTATTCCAACCGCCTAAGTAAAGAACCGTTACAAATAATGAAGAAACTAATAGGTTTAAATAGGAAGCAACATAAAATAAACCAAATCTTATACCCGAATATTCGGTTTGATAACCGGCTACTAATTCTTCTTCTGCTTCTGGTAAATCAAAAGGTAATCTTTCACATTCCGCTAGCGAAGAAATTAGAAAAACAATAAAACCTATAGGTTGACGCCATAAATTCCACCCCCAAAAACCGTATTTTGATTGCGAATCCACTATATCAACTGTACTTAAACTGTTAGATAATCCTAGTCGGTGATAACATTACTGTTCCCATCGCTATTACAGAACCGTACATGAGATTTTCACCTCATACGGCTCCTCGAAGGCCATAAAGAAATCTAAGGACGGCACCGTTTATTTCTCTTGATATATCCCTAAGGATAGGTGGGCTTCATTTTTATTGGACGGTCCTGAATTAAACCAATTGAATTCTGTCTGTTCGAATTATAATAAAAAAAAAAAATAGAAAAAAATGAAATAAAAAGTTACTTCTGAATTGATCTTATCCCCTAAAAAATGGAATTGGTTGAGTAATAACTTAATTCTTCAATAAAATACTCCTTTAATTTATTAATAACTTATACTTTTCGATTCCAAAAAAGAATATGAATTAAGATATTAATTTTATCTCCATGAAATATGGATATAAGAAATAAGAAAAAGGGATCTCTGATTTGTTTATTGTTTATTGGAATTGTATTATATTAATTATATTAATTGATTCTTTCTTTTTTTCTTTCTTAGTTTTGGTTTTGTTTTCTTTTTTATGTACAAAAGGAGGACTAAAAAAAAAATTTAAAAGGATTATTTCGTTCCTGATAGTCATATTTATTTAATCGGTGGATAGTAGCCTATACTCTGGACCGGAATTGTGGGGAGTACTGCCTGATTATTTCTACCAATTTTAAGCCCCAATTAGTATTCTTTTTATATTCTGCTTATATTCTGCAGAAATACTCTTTTAGATAATATAATTTACATAATCTCCATTACTAATCCTTTGTGTATCTTGGTGTTTCTAACCATCCAATCATTTTCTTTTTTATCAATCCCCTACCCCTTTATTTTTCGTAATACATGTATGGTAATTCATACAAATGGTAGTGAAAACTCAATAAGGTTGGTCTTGTTGAGCCCGCTTCAAGACAGGATGACTAAAGCAACCAATCTTGGGGGAAACGGCCCCTTCCATTTTTTTCCACTTCATTTTTTTCTTAATACATAGAAAATGAGACTCCATATTTTGACTGCAAATTAAATAAAATTCAAATGAAATACAAGCTGTTTTATTTCACCCATCTAACTATCTGATTTAGTTCATCAATCCGAACTCCGAATAATAATAATTATGAATAAAAAATGAAGATATCTATTCAATTTATTCTACTTCTTTCCTATAAAACCTAGAAAAAGGGAGCATGGAAAAGTTTCTGTCTCACCGAATCGCACGTAGAGATATTGATAACACACATAGAGTTAATGGTATTTCATAACTAATCGATTGAGCAGCAGCCCGTAGACCACCCAAAAAGGAATATTTATTATTTGATCCATATCCGGACATAAGAAGTCCAACGGGAGCAATACTCGAAATAGCAATCCATAAAAAAACACCAATATTAAGATCAGCTAAAATAAAGTTATAGCCAAAAGGAATTACTGAATAGCTTACTAGAATTGATATGACTGATATGGATGGTCCGATACTGAATAAACGAGTATTTCCCCTAGATGGAAGAAGATTTTCTTTGAAAAGTAGTTTTGTTCCATCGGCTATAGCTTGAAGAACTCCCAAAGGACCGGCGTATTCAGGTCCAATACGCTGTTGGATCCCTGCGGATATTTCTCTTTCTAGCCATACAATCACTAGTACACCTATTGTGATTCCCAATACAAGAGTAAAAATAGGGACAAGTACCCATAGAATTCCATAGACCTCTTTTAAAGATTCCAATCTGGAAAAAGAATTGATATCTTGTACTTCTGTTGTATAAATTCTCATTTCAACGATCAACTTCTCCCATAATGATATCTATGCTACCTAGTATCGTCATAATATCAGCCAATTTCATTCTTTTAACTAACTGAGGAAGAATTTGCAAATTGATAAAACCTGGTGGACGAATTTTCCATCTCCAAGGAAAACCATTCTTATCCCCTATTAGAAAAATTCCTAATTCTCCCTTTGGTGCTTCAACTCTCACATAAAGTTCTTGTTTCGGCAATTCAAAAATCGGAGAAGGTTTTTTACTAATGAATCGATATTCAAAATCATTCCAGTCTGGATCCTTTTCCCTATCAAAATCAAAGCAGCGTAATTCTAAATTCTCATATGGCCCGCCGGGAATTCCTTCCAGAGCCTGTTGAATAATTTTTATGGATTCCGTCATTTCACCAATTCGGACTAAATAACGGGCTAATGAATCTCCTTCTTTTTGCCATTGAACTTCCCAATCCAATTCGTCGTAACACTCATAATGATCAACTTTACGAAGATCCCATTCTATTCCGGAAGCCCGAAGCATTGGTCCTGATAAACCCCAATTTATTACTTCCTTTCCACCAATACTGCCGACTCCCTCAACCCGTTCTAAAAAAATAGGATTTTGTGTAATAAGTTTTTGATATTCAAAAACCCCTGTTAAAAAATAATCGCAGAAATCAAAACATTTATCTATCCAGCCATGAGGTAGATCAGCCGCTACTCCTCCGATACGAAAATAATTATGCATCATTTTCATACCGGTGGCAGCTTCGAATAGATCATATATTAATTCTCTTTCTCTGAAAATATAGAAGAAAGGAGTTTGGGCACCAATATCTGCCATAAAAGGTCCAAGCCATAGCAAGTGAGAAGCTATACGACTCAACTCCAACATAATTACTCGGATATAGCTGGCTCTTTTAGGTACTTGAATATTTCCTAACTGTTCCGGTCCATTTACGGTTATTGCTTCGGGGAACATAGTAGCTAAATAATCCCAACGTGTTACATAAGGCAGATATTGTATAATTGTTCGGTTTTCTGCAATTTTTTCCATCCCTCTATGTAAATAACCCAATATTGGTTCACAATCAATAACATCTTCACCATCTAGAGTAACAATGAGTCGAAGAACACCGTGCATTGATGGGTGCTGAGGGCCCATATTGACTATCATGAGGTCTTTTCTTGTAGCTGGGGCATTCATAGGTTTTTCCTCGATTCATTGAATTGCTTAAAACAAAAAGAAGTTCATCAAAATTCAAGATCTAATAAATCGAATAATTAAAAAAGATTCTTCAAATTAACGAGTTTTTGACTCCCGAATATCCAACTGATTAATTAATTTTTTATAACGTATTACATTTCTCTTTGACAAATAAGACAGTAGTCGTTGGCGTTTTCCCAGAATTTTACGTAAACCTCTTTGAGATAAGTAGTCTTTTCTGTGCAATTCCAAATGTGAAGTAAGTCTTCGTATCTTATTGCTGAAATTGAATACTTGAAATTCAACCGATCCCGGATTTTCTTCTTTTTTTTCTTGTGAAATGACTAGTATAAATGAATTTTTTACCATAAAACAAAAGCTTTCCTCTCCTCTTTCTATATGGATACATAGAAGAATAGATAGATAGATAGATATTTTTTTTTGATCAGTAATAATAATAATGACACTATTTTTTGAATTTGCTATATATAATAATTTAAATTTCCTTAATAATTCCTAATTTTTTTTTTCAAATTGAATTTCTTATTATTAATCAATTCAATTCAATGTTTATGCATTCAGAAAATACAAAATTTTTATTTTAAAATAATTTTTTTTAAAAAAATAAAAAATTAAGAAGATTTTGTCTGATTCATTTCTAGATCGAATGGATACATCATTCAATTAGGATCATGCCTTCGAATAGAAGGTAAGGGAAGACAATGCGTGTGTGTATTTATTTGTCTTCGTAGGCCAGATATGTTACGAGAAACAGAAAAAATAAAAATATAAATTTAAATATAGATTAACGAATTTTCAATCGCGGATACATATGTATCCTTAGCATACTGAAACGGCTGCCATTATTGGTATCAAACCAATATCGATTCATACAAACTAAATCTTCTACGCGATAATTTGGCCAAAGAAAAAATTTAAAAAAAATTAGTTTTTTTTTATCTCTATCAAGATATTTCCTTTTAGCAAAAACTTGACAGAAATTATTTACTTTATTCCTATTGTAAAATGCCGTATTTTGATGCATACCACCTCGATTCCCAGAATTGAAACAAATTCGAATTCTCAATTCTCTACGACGTCTAGAGGATAAAATATTTTCAGGAACAAGTAAATCATAATGATTTTTTTCTTTATTTTCAGTCATCTTTTGATGCTTTGTAATGGGTTCATCAAAATTCGTCTTATCAACATAGCTTTTTTCTGGGTATCTTTGATGAAATTGAAATTTGTGCTTACTTTTATGAATCAATGAAACGCCTATGGTTTGATACATAAAAAATTTTCCATTGTTTTTTATAGACAGACGAACTGGTTCGACAACAAATATTCCGTTATTTTTCATCAATTGTGGAAGGAGTAAATCCTGAATCATCATAATATCTAGACTTAAATCTCCTTTTTGAATCGAGGAAATAGCAACGTCTTTTATATTTGTCAGTCTAAGCAAGAGACAATATATTTCGATATTATTCATTATTTTTTCATCTAAACAATTATTCCATTTCAATTGAAAACGCAAATACCTTCTTAGTAAGAAATTTAGTTCTTCTATATTGTTCTTGTATTTTATTTTATTTGATGGTGGTCTAAAAACATCTATTTTTTTCTTTCTGGTGATACTTTTATTTTCATTATCATTTTTTTTCACATTAAAATTGAAAAAAAGGAATTTGATTGGTATGACCCATGGTTTACTTGTATATGTTTTATAAAATTTTACAAATTTTGCGAAGAACCAAAGTTCCAGATTCGATATAGAACGATTTAGTATTTCTACATTCATTCCCATCCAATCAAAAAAAAAACTTTTTTGATTGGACGGGTTGATTTCTTGGTGAATCATAAGATAATAATCGGTATCAATCCAGGCCTCAATATCTATCTTATTTCTAAGATCAAAATTCAGAAGTCTCCAATCAAAATACTGTCTATCCAGGTTTTTTTCCATATCTATAATACCATCTTCCCCTATATAATTCTTGATAGGGATATCATCTTCCATATCAAATAATTTGCGTTTACGCGTGCTGTAATTATAAGAAAATGTTTTGTCATTATTGGCGTGTAATGGTGATCCATATCGAGAAACAGATGAGTCTTTCTTATCTGTATAATTAAGAGATTTATATGATAAAAGATCATATCTATATTGTTTTTTAATTTTTTTTTTTCGATTTGTTAATAAGTTTACTTCTTGTTTTTTGTAAAGAATTAATCGGTTTTTTTCATATGAATCACATTTGGTTAAATCTTTTTTTTTTTTTTGAGCCATACGACATTTGTGGATTCTATTTCGCCATTTTTGTGATACTAATATAGACCTCTGAGATAAATCATATTGATAATGACCCCTTAACCAATTTTTCCATTGATTCATTACAGAATTGTGAGTCTTTTTATGTCTTAATTTGGACTGGCACATTCCTTGTACCCCCCCCAAATAATCCTTTATTTCATTCTTAAGAAAAAGAGATGTTCCAGGATATTGAAAAACGGATCTTAACTTATATTTATATAATTCAATAACTTGGGTTTGTGATAATTTGTAAAATACATATGCTTGTGATAAAGAGGGTACGTCACAAAAAATCTGTGAATTACCAATATTATAAATTGATTTTTTTATAATAGAAATAAATTGAATTATCTTTTTATTTGTTTTCTCAATTATTTTTTCATTTGCTTCATTATGGTAAGTGTATTTTTTAATAATTTTTTTTGTTGATTCAACAAAAAGTTGGACATTCGTGCTAGGAATTTTAATGATACATAGAAAGATATCTATAGATATCCTTTCAATGAAAAATGGAAAAACAAAATATGATTTGTGGATTGATCGAATATTTCTTCTTTTTAATATCGACCAAATAGTTTGGGGGGATTCGAATCTTTTTCTTTTATCATCAGAACGTGTTTTGTTAAAACGAATATTTATCTCTGGAGTTCGAAACCCCTTTTTCTTGTTTTTTGTAATTTTCTCTATTTGCTTTAGGATTGTCTTTCTTCGATCATTCAGATCTTTTATTTTTTTTTCTGTCAATGAAGAATTTGTCCAATTAATAGATTGAATTGGAATGGACGATTCGTAGCTCATTCGATTACTATTACTGATTATTGAATCTTTTTGAGTTTTACTCACTTCATAGATTTCTTTCAATTCAAATAAAGTAATTTGTTTTCTTTTTGATAATTTTTTTCTTATTTCTTTTAGAATTTTTTCTTTTCTAAATAGAATCCTTTTCATGATCCATTTTACTCTTTCTTTTGAAACATTTAGAATTTTTTTTTTTTTTTCGGTTAAAACTTTTAGAAATAGAAAAAAAAAACAATTCCCATTTTTAATTCTTTTTTTTAGTTCTTTAAAATTAAAAATGGGATAAAAAAAAAATGAAAAGTCAAATGAGATAGGAGAACCAAAAGGCAATTCAACTTCCATTCCCCAAGTGCTTAAAAAGCAAAAATTTGCTTCTTTTTTTTGTTTTTGCGCTTTTTTTTTCGTTTTCGTTGGATCCTTTTCTTTTTGGGGGGATCGTAGCTTCGATCTGTGCCAAGGTTTCAAACGAAAGGGAAATAGTATCTTTATCTGAATACCTTCTGAAAGCCAGTTTTTTGGAAATTCTGTTTCTGATAATGGAACGCCATCATAAGTACATTTAATATGTATTTCTCTATTCAAATCCTTTAAATCCTGCGACCATTCGGGATTTTGAAAGAATAGCATACGAACAATATTTTTAGTTATTATCAATAAAGGGAATAGAATATATTTTCTAAGAATCGCATGGGTTACTAATAAAATACCTCTTACTCCTTGAGCAAATACAATGCTATCCCAGGTTTCTGCTATTTCCATACGCTTTTCTTCATCTTGTTCGTATTCTTTTCTTTTTTGCTCCTCTTCCTTCTGCCTTTTTTCTCTCTCGTCTTCCGCATAATCCGAAATTTTTAATTCTCTGTTTTTCCACATCCCATTTTTAAAATTTAAAAGGATTTTCATTGACTTCAAAATATCAAAAAAGAAAGAGTATTTCTTAATTTTGTCCCCAAAAAGAGGAGAATGCGCGTTTGCTTGAAAGAGTTTCCAAATAACTGTTTTACGTCTTTGACTGCGTAGAGATCCTATTATTATGTCTCGACGAAAATCCGATTGTTGTACATAACGTATTAAAGCCAATTCATCTTCTCTCCTTTTTTTATATTTTTTATTCCTATTCTGGTTATCGGTAGAAATATCGTCATTCTTTGAGTTCTTATTAATAAAAATCACTATGCGTTTGGCTTTTCTTGAACGAATTTTATAATCCTCGGATTCATTTTCTTTGTTTTTTTTCTTTTCTTCCTCTTGCTTTTCTCCTTCTATTTGTTCCAACTCGTTAATAAATTTGTATGAC